TGAAAAAATTCATTACGGAAATTATGGTCTGGAGGTTGTTGATTAAGGAAATGAATTTATTGTAGAATTTAAGTTAATACTAAAATTTAAGTGATAATTTTTGAACTACTAGAATGGTGTAAAACTTATGGGATTACAGTTAATGTTTTTGGGGTTTGGCATTAAGGGGGAATGGGGGGTTTGTGAATAGAATTTTGTAATTAATTTATATGTATGTCATTCAAGCATTAATAATTTGCCTTAGATGATCTGGTGTATGAGGACTAATGATCCTTAAACGGGAGTTCGGCTACATGTTGTGCTGGCCTTCATGCCTTGACGGCTATGTTGAGTGATAGCATCCGAAAATTAAAAAATACCAAATGCATGACACCACAGTTATGTTGGTCATGGGCTGATTAGACCCGTACCATCGAGATGTCTTATTTAAGGGGAACGTATGGGCGATAACGCATTTGATGGCCCTGAAGTAAGAACCAGATGTCTGATAAAGTTTCATATTAGCTACCCCCAAGTTTTATGGGCTCAGAGCAAGAAGAGGGGTCTAGGTGGGCGGGTTGTTGGTTTCACGGAGGATGGTAGAAAAAGAGACCAAATGGGGAAGGGGATAGTCATATGGAAGAGAAGAGTTTATGACTTAATGGTGTATGTAAGATAACACAGATATGTTTAATAATCATTAATTAAAATGTACTTGTTAAATATCCATGGTGTTGTGAATTTATGTGGATTAGGATTAATGTCTTCATTCATTAATATTTAATACTTGCTTATATGCTAGGGGTAAATAATTTAATGTACGATATACATATAATGTCTTATGTGGTAGATAATTTTATGTACGTCAAGAAGTAGTTTAATTAGAATATCAGCTTTGGGTGTTGATGGTGGGGAGATATTCCTTCTTCTTGATGTCTTAAGAAGATAAGTTCTTCATTTCTGGTTTACAAGACCAGAGTAATAATTTATACTATTAAGACATTAATCAAATTTGAGTAGGCTGTCTTCAATGATGCCTGCAATTGGTATAAAGATTAGAATGATGGAGAAATAACTGATTGATGCTAGTTGGCCAATAATAATAAATGGATGTTCTACTGGTTGACCTCCAATTCAAGTTAAGACAAGTAGGTTGGCTACTAGGATTCAGTAGAGTGTTTGGGTGATAGGACGAAATATTAGGCTTCGTAGTTTGGAAGTATGAAGGAATGGAAGAAGTATTAATACTATAATGGATAAAATTAAGGCTAGCACACCTCCTAGTTTGTTAGGAATTGATCGAAGAATAGCGTAGGCGAATAGGAAATATCACTCTGGCTTAATATGGGGTGGGGTATTTAGTGGATTGGCTGGTGTGTAGTTGTCAGGGTCTCCTAATAAGTCAGGGAAGAATAGAACTAGGGTTATTAAAAATATAATTATTAGGATTACTCCTAGAATATCTTTAATTGTGTAATAAGGGTGGAATGGAATTTTATCTGAGTCGGAGTTTAGGCCGGTTGGGTTGTTAGAGCCTGTTTCATGTAAGAATAAAAGATGTACAATTACTAGGGCTGTAATAATGAATGGAAGAATAAAGTGAAATGCGAAGAAGCGTGTTAGGGTGGCTTTATCTACTGAGAATCCTCCTCAAATTCATTCTACTAGGGTGGTTCCAATATATGGAATGGCTGAGAGTAGATTAGTAATTACTGTTGCTCCTCAGAATGATATTTGTCCTCATGGGAGTACATAGCCTATAAATGCTGTGGCTATAACTGCAAAGAGAAGGATTACTCCAATGTTTCATGTTTCTATAAAAGTGTAAGATCCATAGTATATTCCTCGTCCTACATGAAGGAATAGACAGATAAAAAATATTGATGCTCCGTTTGCGTGTAAATATCGGATCAGTCATCCGTAGTTTACGTCTCGGCAGATATGTGTTACTGATGAGAATGCTGTTATTGTGTCTGATGTGTAGTGTATTGCTAAGAATAATCCTGTGATAATTTGGATTATTAGGCAAATTCCTAGGAGTGAACCGAAGTTTCATCATGATGAGATGTTTGATGGTGCGGGTAAATCGATGAAGGAGTGATTAATAATTTTAAATAATGGGTGTGTTTTTCGGATGTTTGTCATTAGGGGTTTCTATAGTTGAATTACAACGATGATTTTTCATGTCATAAGTCATAGTTAAGTGCTGTGTAGAAATAATGACTTATTATATTTTTAGTTTAAGCCTATTATTTTTGGTTGGTTGTATTGGGTTAGCATTGAAGCCTTCGCCTATTTATGGTGGGTTAGGTTTAATTGTTAGTGGATTTGTTGGCTGTTTAATTATCTTAGGGTTTGGGGGTTCATTTTTAGGTTTATTGGTGTTTTTAATTTATTTGGGTGGTATAATAGTTGTTTTTGGTTATACTACGGCTATGGCTACTGAGGAGTACCCTGAGACTTGAGGCTCTAGTTGATTAATTTTTGGTTTTTTAGTTGTTGGTATTCTAGCAGAGTTATTTTTTATATGAATAGTTGATTATTGAAATGAGGTTGAGTTAGTTAATTTTGATGGGTTAAGTGATTGAATAATGTATGAGATTGATGATATTGGGGTAATGTTAGAGGGTGGAGTTGGGGTAGCAGCGATGTATAGTTGTGTTACTTGAATAATAGTTGTAGCTGGATGGTCTTTATTTGTTGGAATTTTTATTATTATTGAAATCACTCGGGATTAGTAATATAAAGGATAATTACTAGAATAATAGTAATTATAAATGATAGAAAGTATAATTTGATTATTCCTTTTTGGCTTGTTAGTATTTTTGAGGTGAATGTATGAATTAATGAAGTGGATTTTGGGATAGATTTTTCTAATCAGATAAGATCTAGTAGTCCTAAGGATACTTTAAAGCTAGGGTCTAGGGATTTTAGTGGAATTATACGATGTAAAATTGAGGGGAAGAAACCTAATGAGGTTGAGAATATTGAGAATGGTTTAATTTTACTTATATATAATTTTAGGGTTAGATTGTTTAGTTCTAGGGCAATTAGAAATCCTAAAATAGAAACTACTAGGGCTGTAAATTTCAGATATAAAGGTATTGTAAGAATTTGAATGTTAGTAGGGGGAATATTATTTGAGATAACGTAGCCAGCTAGAATACTACCTAGGGCTAGTCGTTTGATTGGGTTAATTAAGTTCGGGTTATTTTCATTAATAATAATTATAGGAGGGTATCGAGGTTTAGTTATAGCAACGAAATAGATAATTCGCATACTGTATATAGCTGTTATTGATGTAGCTACAAGTGTAACTAGTAGGGCTCAGGCGTTGGTATTACAGATATTAATAGATTCAATGATAGAGTCTTTTGAGTAAAATCCAGTAAGGAATGGTATTCCTGTTAGAGCTAGGCTTCCGATAATTAGGCAAGATGATGTAAAAGGTATAATTTTTATGATCCCTCCTATTTTTCGAATGTCTTGTTCATCGTTTAGGTTATGGATAATAGATCCTGAGCATATAAATAGTATAGCTTTAAAGAATGCGTGGGTACAAATATGGAGGAAAGCTAGGTATGGTTGATTAATTCCTAATGTTACTATTATCAGTCCAAGTTGGCTTGATGTGGAGAAGGCAATAATTTTTTTTACATCATTTTGAGTGAGTGCACAGATAGCTGTGAATAGTGTAGTTAGAGCTCCTAGGCATATTATAATTGTTAAAATTGTATTGTTGCTTGATATGAGTGGGTGGAATCGAATTAATAGGAAAATACCTGCGACAACCATAGTGCTTGAATGCAGTAAAGCTGATACTGGTGTGGGCCCTTCTATAGCGGATGGGAGTCATGGGTGGAGTCCAAATTGGGCTGATTTTCCCGTAGCTGCAATCAGTAGTCCTAAAAGGGGAATAAAGTTGTTGTTGTTAGTTATTAAAATTTGTTGAAGTTCTCAGGAGTTTATGTTTAGACAGAATCATGTTATGGCTAAGATAAAGCCTACATCTCCAATACGGTTATATAGGATGGCTTGTAGGGCTGCTGTGTTTGCGTCGGCACGTCCATACCATCATCCGATAAGTAGGAAGGATATAATACCTACACCTTCCCATCCGATAAAAAGTTGAAATAAATTGTTGGCTGAGGTTAAGATAAGTATGGTAATTAAGAATATTATTAGGTATTTGATGAATCGGTTGATATGGTAGTCTGAGTGTATATATCAAGAGGAAAATTGTATAATAGATCATGTGACGTATAGTGCTACTGATAGGAATAAGATGAAGAAATAGTCAATTTTAAAGTTTATTGTTATATTGATTGAGTTGATGGTGATTCAATGTCAGCTGGTAATTATGTATTCTGTGTTTTGGTGAATAAATAGAAGGAGGGGTACAAGACTTAAGAAAAATGAAAATTTGATCGATGAGGTGGCGTATAATGGAAAGTTTATATGTTTAATTAAATTAGTTATTGAGATAAAAATGGGAAGACATAGAATAATAAAGATTGTTAGAATTGATGATGTGATTATGTTTATTACTTTTATTTGGATTTGCACCAAGGTTTTTGGTTCCTAAGACCAATGGATTACTATTATCCTATAAAAGTAAGAAAGCCATGAGTTTAAGCATGGTGGCATGAATTAGCAGTTCTTGCATTCTTTCTTGGTAAATAAGGAGGTTAATTTCCTGTTATTAGATTCACAGTCTAATGTTTTTTGTAAACTATATTTACATATTGTAAGACCTGAAATTAGTTTAGGACTAATGGTTAATAATGCTAGAGGAATGATATGAAGGCATATTAGAGCTAATTCTCGTGTATGTGATGGTTGAAGATTAATAATGTGGTTTGTTGGTTTTCCACGTTGAGTTATAATAATCATGTATATGGAATATATAGCTGTAATAACAATGTTTATTCCTATTAAAATAATTGAAAAGTTAGATCAAGAGAATAGGGATATAGCAATGAATAGTTCTCCTATCAGATTAATTGATGGGGGTAATGCTAAGTTAGCTAGGCTTGCTAGTAATCATAATGTTGATATTAGTGGAAAAATTATTTGTAGGCCTCGGGCTATAATTATAGTTCGACTATGAATTCGTTCATAGTTTGAATTTGCCAAGCAAAATAGAAGGGAGGAAGTTAGTCCGTGGGCAACTATTAGTATAGTAGCTCCTATAAAGCTTCATGGGGTTTGAATTATAATAGCTGCAATTACTAGGGCTATATGGCTGACTGAAGAGTAAGCGATTAATGATTTTAAATCTGTTTGTCGAAGGCAAATTGAGCTTGTTATAATTATTCCTCATAGGGATAGAAGAATGAAGGGGTAGGCTATATATTTTGTTAGAGGGTCTAGAATAATTGAAATTCGAATTATTCCATAACCTCCTAGTTTTAAGAGAATTGCTGCGAGTACTATGGATCCTGCAATTGGTGCTTCGACGTGGGCTTTTGGTAGTCATAAATGAACACCATATAGTGGTATTTTAATGAGGAATGCTATTATGCATGCTAATCATAGGATATTATTAGATCAGGATGGGTAATTAGAGTAATATGATAGTGATAGGATAGGTAGGTTTAATGTTCCTAAAGAGTTTTGGATAGAGATTAGGGCAATTAAAAGTGGAATTGAGCCAATTAGTGTATAGAATAGGAAGTAAATTCCTGCGTTTAGTCGTTCTGTTTGGTTTCCTCATCGTGTAATAATAATTAGTGTGGGGATTAGGGTAGCTTCAAATAAAATATAGAATATGATTAGTTCGGTTGCTGAGAAGGTTATGATTAGGAGAATTTGTAGACTAATAAGTATTGAGATATAAAATTTTTGGTAGGAGGGTTTTTCTTTTTTTAGATGATTTTGACTAGCTATTAATATAAGTGGGAGAAGTCAGGTGGTTAAAATAATCAATGGGGTAGATAAGGGGTCAGAGGAAAATATAATTGAGAAGTTTAAGTAGTTTTCGTCGTTTTGTCATAGTAGAAGTAGACTGATAAGGCTTACCATGAAACTGTGGGATGTTACGTTTGTTCAAGTTTTTTTAGAGTCTGATAGTCAGGTTAGTGGAATAAGTATAAGTGATGGTGTAATAATTTTTAGCATTGTAAAAGATTAAGGTTGTTGACATAGTCAGTTCCATATGTGTTTGATACTTTTACTAGGAGAGCTAGGCCTACTGCTGCTTCGCATGCTGCAAATACTATGATTGTTACGGGAATTGATAAAGAAACTATGGAGTTAGAGTTTAGAGTTGCTGTTGAAATTATGATAAATAAAGATAATATTATTCCTTCTAAGCATAGTAAGGTTGATATTAGATGGGAGCGAAATGTTAAAGTTCCTGCTAATGAAATAATAAAAGCTAGTGTGAGGTTAAGAAAAGCAGATGTTATGTTGGTAATTATGATATCATCATAATCTAATGAGTCGAAATCATTAATTTTATTTTAAACTAATTACCATCTATTCTGTTCATTCTAGACCTTTTTGTGTTCATTCATAGGATAATCCTAAAGACAAAATAGAAATTAGGATGAAGGCAGTGATAGTTGTTGTGGTTACATTGGTAGATTGGATAGCCCATGGAAGTGGGAGTAGTAAGGCAATCTCTAGGTCAAATAGGAGGAAAGTAATGGCAACTAGAAAAAATTTTATGGAAAATGGAAGGCGCGCAGAGCTTGTAGGGTCAAATCCGCATTCGTACGGATTTGCTTTTTCTGTATATAGGTTTATTTGTGGTAATCAGAATGCGATTGAAACAAGAGTTAGTGATAGGAGGCTATTAATTAATACGATCGCAAATAAATTTATTGTACTCTCTTCCGTTTATGTCGGAATCTACTGATTGGAAGTCAGTTATATTAAATTATACTAAGGGAGTAAGATCCTCATCAATAGATAGATACATATAGGAATAGTCATACCACATCTACGAAATGTCAGTATCATGCTGCTGCTTCGAATCCGAAGTGATGTTTTGATGTAAAGTGAAATTTTAGTTGTCGTAGGAGACAAACTATAAGAAATGTAGATCCAATAATTACATGGAGGCCGTGAAAGCCTGTTGCTATAAAAAATGTAGATCCGTAAATCCCATCAGAGATGGAGAATGGTGTTTCGAAATATTCAGAGGCTTGTAGTATAGTAAAATATAGTCCTAGTAAAATGGTAATAAGCAGGGCTTGATTTATATGGTTTCGTTTACCTTCTATAAGGCTGTGATGCGCTCATGTAATTGATACTCCTGATGCTAGAAGTACTGATGTGTTTAGCAGTGGGACTTCTAGAGGATTAAGTGGTTCAATTCCTGTTGGGGGTCAGCAACCTCCAAGATCGTGTGTAGGTACTAGGCTAGAGTGATAGAATGCTCAGAAGAATCCAGCAAAGAAAAATACTTCAGAAACAATAAATAGGATTATTCCGTATCGAAGCCCTTTTTGGACAATAGGGGTGTGATGTCCTTGGAATGTGCCTTCGCGAATAATATCTCGTCATCATTGATATATAGTTAGAATGTTCGCTAGTAATCCTAGTAATAGGAGTGAAGTAGAGTTATAGTGAAATCATATTACTAATCCTGATGTTAATAGAAGGGCGGAGAATGCTCCTGTTAATGGTCATGGACTAGGGTTGACTATATGATAGGCATGTGTTTGGTGGGTCATTATGTGTTATCATGTAGGTAAAGGCTAACAAGTAGAGTAAACACGTAAGCTTGAATTAATGCTACAGCGAATTCTAGTACTGTAAGTATTAGGAGAATGATGAATGTAATTGTAGCGGTTGGTGGGCTAATATTTATTAGTACTAGTGTAGCTCCTCCGATTAGATGCATTAGTAGATGACCTGCGGTAATGTTTGCTGTAAGTCGGACTGCTAGTGCTATCGGTTGAATAAATAGGCTAATAGTTTCGATGATAATTAGTATTGGAATAAGAGAGATAGGAGTTCCTTGTGGTAAGAAGTGGGCTAATGAATTTTTTAGTTTGTGTCGGAATCCTAAGATTACTGCTCCGGCTCATAGTGGAATTGCCATACTTAGATTTATTGATAGTTGTGTGGTTGGAGTAAATGTATGAGGAAGGAGGCCTAGAAGATTAGTAGATCCAATAAATATAATTAAGGAGACAATTATCAGTGCTCATGTTCGTCCTTTTGGTGTATGAATTAATATTATTTGTTTAATAATTAGTTTGATAAGTCAATGTTGAAATGAGTGTAGGCGGTTGTTAATTAAGCGTTCTGATGATGGAAATAGAATGGATGGAAATATAATAATGGTAATAACGATTGGCAGACCTATTACTGTGGGGGTAATGAAAGAGGAGAATAGATTTTCGTTCATTTTGATTCTCAAGGGTTTTTTGTTTTTAATGTTGTTGTAGTTTTTGGTGAGGGTGATAATGGGAATAATTGTGAGGAAATTTTTAATTGAAATAGAATAAATAATGTAATAAGGGATGAAATAATGGTAATAAATCATGTGGATGTGTCTAGTTGTGGCATATCACTGTGGAGATTTAGGGTCTCTAACTTTAACTTAAAAGGTTAACGCTCTAAGCTTCACAATGAATTTAAATTATTGAAGCTGATCAGTTTTCGAAGTGTTTTAGTGGTACTATTTCTAGAACAATTGGTATGAAACTGTGGTTAGACCCGCAGATTTCTGAGCATTGACCGTAAAATAGGCCTGGTCGATTTGATGTTACTGTTGCTTGATTTAGGCGTCCTGGAATTGCGTCAGTTTTTAGTCCTAGAGATGGGACAGCTCATGAGTGTAGAACATCTTCAGATGAAATAAGCATACGGATTGGTAGTTCTATTGGAAGAACTACTCGATTATCAACTTCTAGCAGTCGAAGTTCACCTGGTTTAAGATCATCTGTAGGTACTATATATGAGTCGAAACACAGGTCTTCATAATCAGTATATTCATAACTTCAGTATCATTGGTGACCTATAGTTTTTACTGTTAATACTGGGTTATTAATCTCGTCTATTATGTATAAAATTCGTAATGATGGGAGAGCAATTAGGATAAGAATTACGGCTGGAAGAATGGTTCAAATGGTTTCGACTTCTTGAGCGTCTATTGTGCTGGTGTGTGTTAATTTTGTTGTTAATATAAGAGAGATAATGTATAGTACTAAAGAGCTGATGAGAAATACAATTATTAATGTATGGTCATGAAAATTAGTAAGTTCTTCTATAATAGGGGATGAAGCGTCTTGTAAGCCTAGTTGGAATGGGTAAGCCATAGAGATATATAGATTTTATTCTATAATTTAACTTCGACAAAGTTATGTAATAGTTTTACTAATATCTCATTGAGAAAGACATAGAGGTTATGTGATTGGCTTGAAACCAATTTAAGGGGGTTCGATTCCTTCCTTTCTTATTTAACTTTAACGTAGGAAGGTTCTTCAAATGTGTGATAAGGTGGTGGACAACCATGAAGTCATTCAAGATTAGTTGAAGAGTATGTTACTGATATGACTTCTCGTTTGGAGGCAAAGGCTTCTCAGATTATGAAAATTATAATAAGGACAGCTGTAAGTGAGATGAAGGATCCCATAGAGGATACTGTATTTCATGTAGAATAGGCATCTGGGTAGTCTGAATATCGTCGAGGTATTCCTGATAGACCTAAGAAGTGTTGAGGAAAGAATGTTATATTAACTCCAACAAATATAATTGCGAAATGGGCTTTGGCTCAAGTATCATTAAGAGTATAGCCTGAGAATAGTGGGAATCAATGGACGAAACCAGCTATAATAGCAAATACTGCTCCTATAGATAGAACGTAGTGGAAGTGGGCTACTACATAGTATGTATCGTGAAGAACAATATCCAGTGAAGAGTTAGATAAGACAATTCCTGTCAGTCCACCTACTGTAAATAAGAAAATAAAGCCTAAGGCTCATAGTATAGCTGGTGATCATTTAATATTTCCTCCATGTAGAGTTGCGAGTCAGCTAAACACTTTAACGCCAGTTGGAATAGCAATGATTATAGTGGCAGATGTAAAGTAAGCTCGTGTGTCTACGTCAAGTCCTACTGTGAATATGTGATGTGCTCAAACAATAAACCCTAAGAAACCAATTGATATTATGGCTCAAACTATTCCTATATAACCGAAAGGTTCTTTTTTACCCGAGTAGTAAGTGACTACATGTGAAATAATGCCAAATCCTGGAAGAATAAGGATATATACTTCTGGGTGACCGAAAAATCAAAATAGGTGTTGATAGAGAATTGGGTCTCCTCCTCCAGCAGGATCAAAGAATGTTGTATTTAAGTTCCGATCTGTTAATAGTATCGTAATTCCTGCAGCTAAAACTGGAAGTGAAAGGAGTAGAAGAACTGCTGTAATTAGGACTGATCATACAAATAGTGGAGTTTGATATTGAGTTATAGCTGGAGGTTTTATGTTAATAATGGTTGTAATAAAATTGATTGCACCTAAGATGGATGAAACACCGGCTAGGTGAAGAGAGAAAATTGTTAGGTCAACTGATGCTCCGGCATGGGCTAAGTTTCCAGCTAAGGGAGGATATACGGTTCATCCTGTTCCTGCTCCTGCTTCTACTATAGAGGATGCTAGTAATAGGAGAAATGATGGAGGCAGAAGTCAGAAACTTATATTGTTTATCCGTGGGAACGCCATGTCAGGAGCTCCAATTATTAGTGGAACAAGTCAATTTCCAAAGCCTCCGATCATTATTGGTATTACTATAAAGAAAATTATAACAAATGCGTGGGCGGTAACAATTACATTATAAATTTGATCATCTCCTAGAAGTGCGCCTGGCTGACCTAATTCAGCTCGAATTAAAATACTTAATGCTGTTCCTACTATTCCTGCTCAAGCACCAAATAGTAAGTATAAGGTTCCGATATCTTTATGATTGGTTGAAAATAGTCAACGATTTACGAACATAGGTAAAATGGCTGAGAAAAAGCATTAGACTGTAAATCTAAGTACAGAGGTTTAACCCTCTTTTTACCAAGCCTTAAGGTGATATTCATGTCGAATTGCAAATTCGGAGGTGTAGGAGGTTTACCCTACTAAGGCTTCTCCCGCCCTTTTTCTGATAGGCGGGAGAAGTAGATTGAAGCCAGATTTAGGGTATTTAGCTGTTAACTAAAATTTCGTAGGTTTAACTCCTGCCAGTCTAGGGGATAAAGGTCTTAGCTTAATTAAAGCAATTGATTTGCATTCAATAGATGTAGGATGAAGTCTTACAGTCCTTGAGTGGTTACAGAAGTTAAACTAGTTTGTTTTCTTATAGCTTTGAAGGCTATTGGACTTAGATATCCTAAACTTCTATAAAATGAGTTGGGGGGACAATGGGAGAGTTAATGTGCTTGTAATAGTGAGGATTGGGATAATGAGGTTATATTTTTTGTTTGTCAGGTGGGAGATTATTTTTAGATTGTTGTTAGTTGGAAAAGTTGTTAGTGAAGTAGAGTAGATTAGTCGCATATAGAAGAATAAGTTAAGTAGAGCTATTATGGCTATTATTGTTGTTAGGATTAGACAGTTGTTGTTTAATAGTTCAGTGATGATAATTCATTTTGGTAGAAATCCTGTTAATGGTGGTAGACCTCCTAGTGATAGTAGGATGATAGATATTGTCATGGTTATTATTGGGGTTTTGTTTCATATGAGTGAGATTGAGTTAATTGTTGTGGATAAATTAAGAGTTATTATTATGAATATTGGAATTGTTAATATAATGTAGATAATAAGGTTTAGTAATGTAAGTGATGGGTTGAATGAAATAATAGCTATTATTCATCCTATGTGAGCAATTGATGAATATGCTATAATTTTTCGTATTTGTGTTTGGTTAAGTCCTCCTCATGCCCCAATGAAGATTGATAAAATTGCCATTGTTAGAGTGATGGTTGGATTAAGTAAATTATAGATTTGAAGTAGGATTGATAGAGGAGCGATTTTTTGTCATGTAAGTAGGATCAATCCTGTGTGTAGTTCAATTCCTTGAGTTACTTCTGGTAGTCAGTGATGGAATGGTGCTAGGCCGAGTTTTATGGATAGTGAAATTAGTGTTATCATGAGAATTAGGTAATTTGTTTGTTGTTGAAATATTCATGTCCCTAGCTGTTTATAATTAAGGATAATAGCCAATAAAATAATTATTGATGCTGTTGCTTGTGTAACGAAGTATTTTGTTGCTGCTTCGGTTGATCGCGGATTTTTTTTGTTGATGAGAATAGGGACAATTGCTAATAGGCTAAGTTCTAATCCTACTCATATTAGTAGTAAGTTGGAGCTAAGTATTGTAATCATGGGTCCAGAAATAATGGTTATATAAATGATAGTTAGGGTAATTGGGTTTATTAGTACGGGAAGGGTTTAAACCAACATTTTCGGGGTATGGGCCCGATAGCTTAATTAGCTGACCTTACTGAAAATAGGATATGGTGTAATGGTAGCACGAAGAATTTTGAATTCTTAGGTTTAGGTTCAATTCCTGTTATTCTAGAAATAAGAGGATTTAAACCTCTATAATTTACTCTATCAAAGTAACTCTTTTGTCAGACATATTTCTATAGATAAGGTGGAATACTTGCTATAAATATAGGTAGAGAAACATGTCATATACACAGTGCTAGTGTTAGTGGTAAGAAGTTTTTTCATAATAAGTGTATAAGTTGGTCATATCGGAATCGTGGATATGATGCTCGGATTCATAAAAATACAGATGATAGTAATAAAGTTTCTGCTATAAAGTTAATTGAGTAAAGTTCTGGTAAGTTAACAATATGAAGTGGGCCTAGAAAAATGATAGATGTAAGTGCATTTATAAGAATAATGTTAGTATATTCTGCTATGAAGAATAGTGCGAATGGACCTGCAGCGTATTCAACATTGAATCCTGAGACCAGTTCGGATTCACCTTCTGTTAAGTCGAATGGAGCTCGGTTGGTTTCTGCTAATGTTGAGATAAATCATATTATAGCTATAGGTCAGGCGGGAATAATTAGTCATAAATGTTCTTGAGTTATGATGAGTGTTTGTAGGGAGAATGAACCGCTTATGAGTAGAACTGATAGTAAGATGATAGCTATAGTTACTTCATATGAGATTGTCTGTGCTACTGCTCGTAATGCTCCAAATAATGAGTATTTTGAGTTTGAGGCTCATCCTGATCATAAGATTGAATATACTGAGAGGCTTGATGTGGCTAGGAAGAATAAAACTCCTAAATTAAGATTAATTAGAGGGTGTGGTATTGGTAGTGGGATTCATAGGCTTAGGGCTAGTGTAAGTGATAAGGTTGGTGCAATGATAAATAGGGTGATTGATGTTGTTAGTGGTCGTATAGGTTCTTTTATGAAAAGTTTTATAGCGTCGGCGAATGGTTGTAGGATTCCGTAAGGTCCTACAACGTTTGGACCTTTTCGTAGTTGTATATACCCTAGAATTTTTCGTTCTACTAAGGTTAAGAAAGCTATAGCGATTAAGATTGGAATTAGAAGGGTTAGGATATTAATATAATACACTATTAGGGAGAGGATTTGAACCTCTGGGTACAAGGTTTTAAATCTTATGCAATTTCCTGGCTCTGCCACCCTAATGACCTTGTCTAGGTTTGGTGTTAACATATATTTTTTATTTAGATTTTTTTCATAAATTTGGTTTAGAGCACTTTTGTTAAGGTGGCTCTATTTCTCTTATCCTTTCGTACTGGGAGAAATTGTTAATAGATAGAAACCGACCTGGATTTCTCCGGTCTGAACTCAGATCACGTAGGACTTTAATCGTTGAACAAACGAACCATTAATAGCTTCTGCACCATTGGGATGTCCTGATCCAACATCGAGGTCGTAAACCCTATTGTCGATATGGACTCTTAAATAGGATTGCGCTGTTATCCCTAGGGTAACTTGGTCCGTTGATCAATTTTTGGGTCAATTGGATAATTGGTATACTTTGACTTGTAGGTCTATGTTATATATCTTTCGGAGGATTTTTTGTTCTCCGAGGTCACCCCAACCAAAATTTTAAGCTTATATTATTTGTTTTATTCCATTAGGGGACTAGGGTAATAATTAAGCTTATTAATTTAAGCTCCATAGGGTCTTCTCGTCTTATTTTTATATTCCAGCCTCTTCACTGGAAGGTCAATTTCACTGATTGAAAATAAGAGACAGTTGAGCCCTCGTTTAGCCGTTCATACTAGTCCCTAATTAAGGAACAAATGATTATGCTACCTTTGCACGGTCAGGATACCGCGGCCGTTTAACTATAGTCACTGGGCAGGCAATGCCTCTAATACTTGAAATGCTAGAGGTGATGTTTTTGGTAAACAGGCGGGGTTCTGGTTTGCCGAGTTCCTTTTATTTTGGTAAATCTTTCCTTATTGCACTCCTGTGTTGGGTTAACAGGTTACTTTTAGATAAATTTATTTGAGGGTTAATATCTATAATCTGGTAACTAACAATGGTTATCCGGGTTGTTATACACTTGTGCTTGGAGAATAGGTTCTTGTTACTCATATTAACAGTGTTTCTTCTATAAGATCATAGAATAACCCAGTTTGTAGTTTAGGAAGTTATTTTAATTTAGGGATTAGTATTTTAATTATGTTGAGCTTGAACGCTTTCTTTGTTGATGGCTGCTTTTAGGCCAACAATGGTTATATTATGATTGTTTATTCACTATTAAAGGTTTTTTCCATTCCTAAAGAGCTGTCCCTCTTTTGGCTATAGTTTAAATTTACGTGAAGATTTTTTGTTCTGTTAGTAAATTTAAAGTTGAACTAAAATTCATTTTTTGGGTTACCAGCTATCACCAAGCTCGTTTGGCTTTTCACCTCTACCTAAAAATCTTCCCACTATTTTGCTACATAGACGGGTTGATTCATAAAATTGTTTTTAGGTAGCTCGTTTGGTTTCGGGGTTTCTGGCTTAAATTCTTTTAGTCAGAAATTTTCTAGTTAATTCATTATGCAAAAGGTACAAGGTTTAATCTTTGCTTGTTTATACTATAAATTGATCTTTCATCTTTCCCTTACGGTACTTTCTCTATAGCTCCTAAATATAAATTTCTTTCTCCAATACTTTATGTTGGTAAATGTTTTGTTTTATACAGTTAAATAGTTATAAAAGTGAATGTTAGGGCTAGAATTAGTTCAAAGTGTTCATTAATTATGAATTCTTCTGGGTGTAAGCCAGATGCTTTATGTTAAGCTACACTGTGGTTATTCCAAGCACACTTTCCAGTATGCTTACCTTGTTACGACTTATCTCCTCTGATAAATTTATTACTAAAAATTATTTATAATTAAGTATTTATTTAATTTGAGGAGGGTGACGGGCGGTGTGTGCGTACTTCATTGCTCTATTCAATTAAGCTCTCTATTCTTAATTTACTACTAAATCCTCCTTTGTCCTTCAATTTCATGAAGGATAGCGTTATGTTCTTAAAAAGAAAATGTAGCCCATTGCTTCCCATCCCATTGGCTACACCTTGACCTAACGTTTTTATGTTTGATTCTCTTGCCTACTTTTATTCCTTTTTAGGGATTGCTGAAGATGGCGGTATATAGGCTGAATTAGCAAGGGGTGGTGAGGTAAAGCGGGGTGTATCGATTATAGAACAGGCTCCTCTAGATGGATATAAAGTACCGCCAAGTCCTTTGAGTTTTAAGCTATGGCTAGTAGTTCTCTGGCAAATAATTTTGTTACGGAATTATTTTAGTTTAGGGCTAAGCATAGTGGGGTATCTAATCCCAGTTTGGGTCTTAGCTATCGTGTTTTAGTGAAAAGTTTAGAATTACCTTCGTTATTGAATTTAAGTTCTACAATGAATTTTCACATATTAGTTGAATTTTAATTCTATTTTGTTTATTTCAGTTAACACGTTTTACGCCGAGAGTAATTAGTTAGGGTTAATCGTATGACCGCGGTGGCTGGCACGAAATTTACCAACCCTGAGAGGTATAGCTTAGTCAAACTTTCGTTCATTGCTTAATATTTATCACTGCTGAGTCCCGTGTGGGTGTGGCTAGGCAAGGTGTCTTTAGCTATTTTATGTGCTTGATACCCTCTCCTCAAATTTTGGTAATTTTTTGAGGGATTTTACACCGGTTTATGGATATTCGCATGTGTAATCTTACCTCCAACTAATTATAAGGCCAGGACCAAACCTTTTGTTTATGGGATTAAAATATCCATCTAAGCATTTTCAGTGCTTTGCTTTATTGTTAAGCTACATTAAC